GTAACAATAATAAATGAATAGAGTAAAAAAAGGGGGGGAAATTGTATAGTAGAAAAAAGTTCTACAAAGCTATATATGAATCACCCCACCCTCTTCTCTCTCTTTTTTTTTTATTTCATTAATTGACTTTCGTTTGATTAAAATCAAATTCTGTAAAAACCCCCGCCTTCTTTAAAATATCATAAACAGTTTCTGTAGGTTGAGCACCTTTTTCAAGAAAATATAGAATACCGGGAATATTTAAATAGGTTTGATTTTTTATCGGATCATAAAAACCCACTTTCCGAAGATCTCTTCCTTCTCTTCGAGATCGCACATCAATTGCAACGATTCGATAAAGGGCTCATTGGGATAGATGTAGATGAACTAGAACCCCCCCTAGAAACGTATACGAAGTTTTCTCCTCGTACGGCTCGAGAAATTGGAAGTTAGATCTATGTATAGAATTAGAATGTTAAATAGATCCATAACATCATCAAATCAATTAGACTATGGATTATTTAATCCTTTTTTATTCCTCTTTATCAAAAAAAATCATTTGTATTCTCATAACTCAAGTTGGATAACTCTGAAATAGTTCAAAAGAAAAGCCTTAGGCATTTCATTTTTTGAGTGGTCTCTAACCCCTTTTTGTTTGTCTCATTTAGAATCTATTTTGATTCTTTATCCTTTATCTAGTTGTCGAGACAATTGAAAAAAGGGTATTTCCTTGTTCCAAAATACTTTATCTTTGCCTGGAATCATTGGGTTTAGACATTACTTCGGTGAATTTGAATCATTTCAAAATGACAGCAACATGCCCCTTTTTATGATTTCTTTCTATCAAAAAATCATATGAACGGTCGATTCCCGCATGATACACTTTTGATCAAAAGAGTTTCACTAATTCCAACAAATTTTCCTTTTTTTTATTTGAAACTTGCTCGAATTGGATCCTTTCGATTTCTACTAGATCGAAAATATACTTACGAAGTTGTTCCAACTTATTAATTGGCACTAACCGTAGATCCTTGCCCCTCAGAAATAAATCAATACTTTCTACTCGAGCTACATCATATCATATACTGGTAACATTAAACCCCAACAAAAAACAGGGGTTCTGATGGAACAGAACAAAGGATGTCGAGCCAAGAGCACCTTCATTTCTATAGAATAGAAAATGGTGGGTGTAAAAATCCACAACTGATCATGTCTGTCAAGTCGCACGTTGCTTTTTACCACATCGTTTCAAACGAAGTTTTACCATAACATTTCTCTAGTTTCGAACTGATATGTAATTGATTCAATTATGGAATCATGAATAGTCATTTGTTCGATCGTTTCGTATAAATCTATATTTTTTCTTCTTTTCTATGAATTGGTGCTTTCTAAAGTAAAGAAATCTTATGAAGAATTGAATTTCAATGCAATATTTTTATTTTCTTTATTAATTTATACATAATTTCTAAATATTACGAATCAAAAGTTCTTTTTATTAAATCTACATCCCATCTTCAAGTAACCTAATAGGATATATTCAACAATCTCAGACTTCTTCGAGTATCAAATAATCAGAAGAAATGATTCAAATAGTTATTTAATCGAAAACCCCTACCTCATACCAATATCACTATTTGAATCAAGTTTTACTAGGGATCGCATTTGATCATCATAAATAAATCCATGATTAAAAAAATATAGATTGAAAAAATCGAATTTCTTTTTTTTTCATAGAGTATGCGTGGATAAAAAGGGTTGATGGAAAGGAAGATTTAGGCTCTTTTTCTTTCATTTCAGACTGAAAACGAAACTCAAAAATTGAAAGAAAAAAAAGAATTTACTCTATCTATCAGATAGACTGAACAATTGTCATTGGACTTAATTAGGAATATGAGGTTCCATAATTTTTATTTAAAGCAAGAATAGTGTAACCCCCCCTGTCTCTCTTACAATTTCGAATTATTTATTCGAGCCAAATCAAATACGAAATGAAATACTTAAAAACGAGGTTCAAAGAAAATACATGTGTTACATATGTAACTTGATGATTTGTTAATCAGATTTCTACAGACACAGCTATTGAAATTGCTATCTTCAATTGTTGATTAACTCTTATTATCATAGGGACATAGTTCGAAAAAACTAACTAGAATACGAATATTCTAAGGGAATGGATATACCATGAAAGATACATTCAACCCCTTATTTATTTTTATTCTAAGGGAATGGATATACCATGAAAGATACATTCAACCCCTTATTTATTTTACTTTTTTGACTTAAATCACACTCTATCCATTCAATATTTTATTTTGAAAGAGAAATTAATTCAAAACGACAATCTTTCATTTCATTATTCTGATAATGTCTATTATTATAGAAATAATAGGTATTTACTGGGACGGAAGGATTCGAACCTCCGAATACCGGGACCAAAACCCGTTGCCTTACCACTTGGCCACGCCCCATTTAGATTTCTGTTCGATACTACTAAAGACTATTATTGGTATTGGTTATTCGTCAATTCCAGTCCAAATATCTATGGACTCTATTGTTCCTGGGATTTTGACACGTGTAGATATGGAATTATCTATAGAATAAAACTGAATTGATTGATCATTACATATAATTCAATTAAGATATTGTATGAAAGGATAATTTCTTCAATTCGCAAAAGAAAATAGAAAAATTTTTGATTGGGCGAGTTCAAGTTCAAAAAAAAAAGGAATTTTTTGATCTACCTTACTTTCGTCATTTTTACCATATATCAATTATCAATAATAATATATTTAGATTATTATATTAACTCAATCAAAATACAATTATCTCCAAGTCCAATAAAAAAAAAAATGTTTGTTATGCTTAATATCTTTAGTTTGATCTGTATCTGTCTTAATTCCGCCCTTTATTCGAGTAGTTTTTTCTTAGCCAAATTGCCTGAGGCCTACGCTTTTTTGAATCCAATCGTAGATTTTATGCCAGTAATACCCCTTCTCTTTTTTCTTTTAGCCTTTGTTTGGCAAGCTGCTGTAAGTTTTCGATGAAATTTGGAATACTGTCCTAGACATGATTTATTGGCGAAAAAAATTCTAACAATGGATAAGGTCAGATAAGTCTTACAGTATAGTATGAACTCTCGATTTAACTAATTCTTAGATAGCTTAGATAAATCTGAATCACCCCATTTTCTTATTCTGATTCCTTTTCATTTATTGAATAATCCTAGTAAAGGCCTCGCGGAGGTAGCAAAGACATTTTTTGGAATGAAAGGGGTGACTCTTATTCCAAATGAATTTCTGAAAATTCTTTTGTATTTCATTTCTAGAAATCCTTTCATTTATTGGTGTCAAAATAGGATATGTGGTATAAAAATGGAGAATCTATTCTCTTTTTTTTTTTTCAAAAAAAAAATGATCTTGGAGATTGTGTAATGCTTACTCTCAAACTCTTTGTTTACACAGTAGTGATATTCTTTGTTTCTCTCTTCATCTTCGGATTCCTATCTAATGATCCAGGACGTAATCCTGGACGTGAAGAATAAAAAAAGAGGACTTTCCTTTTACTTGCTTAATTTTTCAATGTTCTTAGGATTTTATCTATTGCACATCTTTAATTAAATAAAAAAAAATCAAAAAGGGGCTCGAAGAGTTGGAATTTGAAAGATAAATAAAATACCGAATCATCAACGAAAACGGAAAGAGAGGGATTCGAACCCTCGGTACGAAAAGCTCGTACAACGGATTAGCAATCCGACGCTTTAGTCCACTCAGCCATCTCTCCGAATTGAAAAAGGATAATTACTATGTTACATAGTTCCATTACACAAAATGGAAGGCTTGCAAAAATCCCTTCTTTATCTATTTTAGATAGTATTTTACTATATTGATATATACAACTTTAATATATACAACTTTGATAAGCAATCCTATTTAGATAAAGAAAAGGCTCAAAAGAGATATTTCGAATAAAAAAAAAAAAGAATACCTCTTTTCCGAAAGAGTTTTTTTTTATTTTCACGGCCTGGCCTGGTCAGTACCTAGCCGGGCCTTTTTTTGTTTTTGTTCCAAACCAAATTGTAGATAAAATGATTTTGCTTTATTTGAAATAAAAAATGCTTGGCTTGTTATTGAAACAACAATCATAAGAACGACTATTTCCATATCTATAGAATTAAATGATATAGAATCAAAGTTTGATTTCTTATGATATTACTTTATTAATATTATTCTTTCTTTTGTAAGTAAATAAATAAAAAAACAAAGAAAAAAGAGAATTCTCGATTGTTGTGCAATGCATTTTAATCTCATGACATAAATAGTTTTATAGAGCCCTATCTGTTCTGGCCAAAATCCTCGCAAGAACTTGTTATTTAGTTATTTTAATTACTAGTACTCTTTTCTTATCTTGATTGCGTCGGATTGCCTTGTTCGACAAAAAGTTCATTTCTATACAATAATCGCATCGTAGCGGGTATAGTTTAGTGGTAAAAGTGTGATTCGTTTTATTAATCTCTTGTATAGTTAAGGGGTCCCTCGGTTTGATTCTTATTCCGAGCAGAAACTTTATTTCTTAAAAGGATTTACTCCTTTACCTCGCAATGAAAGATTCGAGGAAGAATATACATTCTCGTGATTTGTATCCAAGAGTCAAGTCAAAATTGAAAAACTGGATTATTTAAATTAATTGCGAAACATAATTTTTGGTTGAATTGGATCAATACTTCGAATTCAATAAGTATGAATAAAAAATCCATGGATAAAGATAGAAAAGTTTATTTCTAATCGTAACTAAATCTTCCATTTTTGGTTTATATAGGAAAGATTGAAGCAAAATAGCTAGTAAAGGATGTCTTTAGTTTACTAGAGACATCGACATATTTTTTTAGCTCGGTGGAAATCAAATACTTTTCCTAAGGATTATTTGAAATGATTATCTCAAATAGAAATAGAGAACGAAGTAACTAGGAATATTGTTAGAATACCCTATTCCTTATTCTAGAGGGATTGTCTAGAAAGCAAATT